GAAACCTCTTTTTATATTTCTAATTGAGGATTCTAGATCCTATCATAATATATATATCAATATATATATTGATAGTGATACCCTGAATTACCCCCAAAAAGAATCATTTCTTTCAATACTCACCCGTTGTTAGTTAACAATTCCAATGATTGGATCATATGCTTAATTCTGATAGGAAATAAAATAGTAAAATGATTATTCATCGAATGACTATTCATCTATTATATTTTCATCAAATAGGGAGCAAGAAGACTCTATGAAAAAGTGGTGGTTCAATTCGATGTTGTCTAAGGAGAAGTTAGAACATAAGTGTGGGCTAAGTAAATCAATGGATAGTCTTAATGCTGTTGGACATACCGGTGGAAGCGAAGAGCCCATTCTAAATGATACGGAGAATAACATTCCTAGTTGGAGTGATAGTGGTAGTTATAGTTTCAGAAATGTTGATTATTTATTTGATATCAGGGATATTTGGAGTTTTATCTCTGATAACACTTTTTTAGTTAGGGATGGTAATGGTGACAGTTATTCTGTATATTTTGATATTGAAAATCAGATTTTTGAGATTGACAATAATAGTTTTTTTCTGAGTGAACTAGAAAATTTTTTTTCCAATTATTTGAATAGTAGGTCTAAGAGTAACAATCACTACTATTATCATTACATGTATGATACTCAATCTAGTTGGAATAATCACATTAATAGTTGCATTGATAGTTATCTTCGTTTTGAAGTCAGTATTCATAGTGACACTTTCAGCGGTACCGACAATTACAGTGACAGTTACATTTCTAGTTTCATTTGTACTGAAGGTAGTCAAAGCAGGAATTCTAGTATAAGAACTGGTGGTAACAACCGTGATTTCAATATAAGAGGAAGATCTAATGATTTGGATATAAATAAAAAATACAGAAATTTATGGGTTCAATGCGAAAATTGTTATGGATTAAATTATAAAAAATTTTTTAGGTCAAAAATGCATATTTGTGAACAGTGTGGATATCATTTGAAAATGAGTAGTTCAGATAGAATCGAACTTTTGATTGATCCGGGCACTTGGGATCCCATGGATGAAGATATGGTCTCTATGGACCCCATTGAATTTCATTCAGAGGAGGAACCTTATAGAGATCGTATCGATTCTTATCAAAGAAGGACAGGTTTAACTGAAGCTGTTCAAACAGGCATAGGTCAACTAAATGGTATTCCCATAGCAGTTGGGGTTATGGATTTTCAGTTCATGGGGGGTAGTATGGGATCCGTAGTAGGCGAGAAAATCACCCGTTTGATCGAGTATGCTACTAATCGATCTCTACCTGTCATTATTGTGTGTGCTTCTGGGGGAGCACGTATGCAAGAAGGAAGTTTGAGCTTGATGCAAATGGCTAAAATATCTTCTGCTTCATATAATTATCAATCAAATAAAAAGTTATTCTATGTATCAATCCTTACATCTCCTACAACTGGTGGAGTAACTGCCAGTTTTGGTATGTTAGGAGATGTTATTATTGCTGAACCCAACGCCTATATTGCTTTTGCGGGTAAAAGAGTAATTGAACAAACATTGAATAAAACAGTACCCGACGGTTCACAAGCGGCTGAGTATTCATTCCATAAGGGCTTATTTGACCCAATCGTACCGCGTAATCTTTTAAAAGGTGTTCTGAGTGAGTTATTTCAGCTGCACGGTTTCTTTCCTTTGAATAAAAACGCAAAAAAAAAAATATCGAAATAAAATGAAAATATAGATATAGAAGTGATTTCTATGTCTACAAGGATGGGGGAATAATTCAATTTCTTAAACTTAAAGCGGATTATCATATATATTCGTCTAAAAAGATGAATAGGTACACTTCATTTAGTTCTCATTCCTTGCACTTATTAACTACTTAAATATTAATATTATTTAGAATAGTTTCTATATAATAGAGATACTTATCATAAGATATCTTTATAATAGGTACAAATATTAAATCGAGGTACCCATTCTATGACAGATCTTAACTTACCCTCCATTTTTGTCCCTTTAGTGGGCCTAGTATTTCCTGCGATTGCAATGGCTTCTTTATTTCTTCATGTCCAAAAAAATAAGATTGTCTAGATCCGATGGGACCAAATTTCATCAATTTATTTCAACACTGAATCATAATACAGATATTTGTTTAGTGTAATATGGGACAATATGTGGCTTTTTCCGAACACAAACGAAAGAACTGTTATGCATGCGGATACATGATATCCGCATAAATGTATGTATATGATATGCGGGTATATCTGGTTAAAAACGATCGGCGAATATTTTGATAATAGAAAGTATATGTATCTAACCAATTATTCCTAATGGTTCATATCAGACTAGTGCTAGTTGATGAAAGTTACTTCGGCATCATGAAAAGTAAAGTCAAATTTTTTCTCAATTCCAATCGAATGCAACTGGGTCTAGTATAGTATGAACTGGCGATCAGAACATATATGGATAGAACTTATAACAGGGTCTCGAAAAGCAAGTAATTTTTGCTGGGCCTGTATCCTTTTTTTAGGTTCACTAGGATTCTTAGTGGTTGGAACTTCTAGTTATCTTGGTAGGAATCTGATACCTGGATTTCCATCTCAGCAAATCATTTTTTTTCCACAAGGAATCGTGATGTCTTTCTATGGAATCGCGGGTCTATTCATTAGTTCATATTTGTGGTGCACAATTTCATGGAATGTAGGTAGTGGTTATGACCGATTCGATAGAAAAGAAGGAATAATGTGTATTTTTCGTTGGGGATTCCCTGGAATAAATCGTCGCATCTTCCTTCGCTTCTTTATGAAAGATATCCAATCAATCAGAATGGAGGTTCAAGAGGGTCTTTTTCCTCGTCGTATTCTTTATATGGAAATCAGAGGCCAAGGAAACATTCCCTTGACTCGTACTGATGAGAATTTGACTCCGCGAGAAATTGAGCAAAAAGCTGCTGAATTGGCCTATTTCTTGCGCGTACCAATTGAAGTATTTTGAAATGAACCAAACGAAGAATGAATGTTTTCTCCACATAATAGAAGGAGCTCGCTAATTTCCCTTTTTTTTAATACAATTGAAGTTTCCTCAGACTGTTCATTCGAGAAAAACATGTTAGATTCCATTTCCTCGTTCCGTTAACGCAACAACCCGCTAGAATAAAACAAAAGTTGGGGAACGTATATGGAACAACTACAACTATTCCAACTATAATAAATATAATAAACTATAATAAGAATACATTTTTTCTATACCAAAACCCTTTTGTATCCGTATTTGTATGCGTATAGGGCCCAACTCCATATTTATTACTTAATTTATTTACTTTTTATATTATATATATATATTTCTCTATCTATTTATTTCTAATTTTTTTTCATCCGAAAAAGGACCCTTATTTTATTTCTATATTCCTTAATTCCTTCTGGATCTAAGGAGTCAATTATTATACAAAAATGGGAATAGATCCATAGGTTCCATACCTTGTTATAGAACTTGTGCTTTAGAGAAACATCAGATCAGATAGAGTTGACAAATGAAGCAGTTCATTAACAATTCACAGATAAAAAAAATGAAAAAAAAGAAAGCATTGATTTCCCTCCCATATCTTGCATCTATAGTATTTTTGCCCTGGTGGGTCTCTCTCTCATTTCAAAAAAGTCTCGAACCTTGGATTATTAATTGGTGGAATACTAGGCAATCCGAAACTTTTTTGAATGATATTCAAGAGAAAAATGTTATAGAAAAATTCCTAGAATTAGAAGAACTATTCTTGTTGGATGAAATGATAAAAGAATACCCAGAGACACATATACAAAATATACAAAAGCTTCGTATAGGAATACACAAGGAAACGATACAATTGGTCAAAACACACAATGAATATCATCTCCATATCATTTTGCATTTTTCGACAAATATAATATGTTTCGCTATTTTAAGCGGTTATTTTATTCTGGGTAATGAAGAACTTGTCATTCTTAATTCTTGGGTTCAGGAATTCTTCTATAACTTAAATGACACAATAAAAGCTTTTTCGATTCTTTTAGTTACTGATTTATGGATTGGATTTCACTCGACCCATGGTTGGGAACTAATGATTGGTTCGATCTACAATGATTTTGGATTGGCTCATAACGACCAAATTATATCTGGTCTTGTTTCCACTTTTCCAGTTATTCTAGATACAATTGTGAAATATTGGATCTTCCGTTTTTTAAATCGCGTATCTCCTTCGCTTGTAGTCATTTATCATTCAATGAATGAATGAAGAACTTATTTGATCTCCTGATATCAATCCAAATTTTTCTTCGCGCATAAAGAAAGCATTTTCCATTTGACTTATTCTTTCTTTATACTTCTACCTCTTCAAGGTATTTGTCCTATTTCAATAGAATTATTTCAGTACAATGGCAGACTCGTGGATAGGGAACTATACTAGCTACCTATCTAATTTATTGTAGAAATTCCTGGATGAATGATTGGATCATGCAAAATAGAAATACTTTTTCTTTTTCTTGGGTAAAGGAACAGATCGCTCGATCTATTTCTGTATCGATCATGATATATGTAATAACTCGAACATCTATTTCAAATGCGTATCCCATTTTTGCGCAGAAAGGTTATGAAAATCCACGAGAAGCAACTGGGCGAATTGTATGCGCCAATTGCCATTTAGCTAATAAGCCTGTGGATATTGAAGTTCCGCAAGCTGTACTTCCTGATACTGTATTTGAAGCAGTTGTTCGAATTCCTTATGATATGCAACTGAAACAAGTTCTTGCTAATGGTAAAAAAGGGGCTTTGAATGTAGGGGCTGTTCTTATTTTACCCGAGGGATTCGAATTAGCCCCCCCCGATCGTATTTCCCCCGAGGTGAAAGAAAAGATAGGAAATCTGTCTTTTCAAAGTTATCGTCCCAATAAAAGAAATATTCTTGTAATAGGTCCTGTTCCTGGTCAGAAATATAGTGAAATCGTCTTTCCCATTCTTTCCC